AAAATTTAGCTTTAGCCAATGCCGCAATCAGAGGAATAATGGGAATAAGGGTATCGACTTTCTTAATAGCATTATTGATTAGAAATGAATTTTCTATAATTTGACTCCGTACCACTGAAGGGTTCATTCGCACATTTGAAAGATAGCCCAAAAATTCAAGGGAATGATTGAATATATGATTTATATAAATCCTTCTTGGATGAAACCACTGCGAAAAATGCCATTGCCAAAAAGCGACAAGGTAAGATTTCCATTTATTCATGAAAAGAGACGTCCCTTTGGAGGCCAGAATGGATTTTCTTTGATACCTAATATAATGCATGCAAGGTTCCTTAACCAACCGTAGGTTCGCCTGAAAATCCTTAACCTTAACAAAGATGTTCACAACACGTTCTATTTTTCCATAAAAATATATTCGTTCAAGAAGAACTCCAAGAGATGTTGATCGTAAATGAGAAGATTTAGTACGTAGAAAGACGAAAATAGATTCGTATTCACATAGATGAGAATTATATAAAAATAAGAACAATCTTTTATTTTTTTTTGAAAAAGAGGAACTGGCTTTCTGTGGAGTAATAAGACTCTTCGAATTACAATACTCGTTGAGAAAGAATCGTAATAAATGCAAAGAAGAGGCATCCTTTACCCGACAGCGAAGAGTTTGAACCAAGATTTCCACATGAACAGGCTGGGGTATTAGTATATCTAATACAAAATTTAAATGTGAAAAATTGTCCTCTAAAAAGGGAAATATTGAATGAATTGATCGTAAATTCTGAGATTTGACTATCTTTTTATTTTTCCCTTCTAGACAATATATTAATCCTAGAGAAAATGGAATTTCTACAATAAAAGCAAAACCCTCTGATATGATTGGAGAATACAAATTATTTCTGCGCGCCCAAAATGTATTTTGATTAGAATCATTAGGATAATAAATAATAAAATGATTCTGTTGATACATTCGAGTAATTAACCGTTTCACAATCAGTAAACTAGATTTATTGTTATAACTCAGATTTTCCGACAAACTGGATCTACTGAAACCACGATCATAAGCAAATGCATAAATATATTCCTGAAAGATAAGTGGATATAGGAAGTCGTGTTGTTGAGATCTCTCTAGCTGTAAATATCTTTGGCTTTCCTCCATTTGAAATTCGATTTGAATCAAAAGTAGAATATTTTGGGGGTTATCAAATGATACATAGTACGATACAGTCAAAACAAGGTATTCTAGTAAGAATAGATACCTCGGGATAGGTAAACTTATCAGCAGATTCTCTACCCTCTCCTTTTTCCATTCATTTCATTTAATTCGTCTATATTATAGGATAATAAGATGGCTAGAAATCTTTTATTTTTTCAACCTAATCGCTCTTTTGATTTCGGAAAAAACTTTCTTTATCAATATACTGTTTCTTTTACACACGCATCTTCATTCCAAAATCGAGAATGCCAATAGTTAGGATTCATTAAAAAAATATAGAATCCACTCGTGGGGGAGAAGTCCTTCCCCTATCAGGCACTAATCTATTTTTAACGTCTAATTAGATCGGGAAATTATTCAAATTAAGAACAGAAGCTGGTTGCTTTTTCTTTTTTATAATTAATTGAAGCCATAGGGCCCCTATCCATTTATTCATTTGACCCTACTTTACTTTATTTTGTTTCGTTCCAAGAATTCGAACAAGGTTTTATACCGATCCGATAAGGATGAAATATCCTCAGAACTCTCCATTGATACGACATGCTCTTTTTTCCATTTATTCCCTTGCAGGATCAGTCGCGGTCTTCCAAACTTTACCAATGGTATGGACGAATTCCTCACTTCATCCAAATGTGTAAAAGATTCTAGCCGCACTTAAAAGCCGAGTACTCTACCGTTGAGTTAGCAACCCGAAGAAAATATAGATTAAATAAAACTTCAACCTTCAACAAAAATCTTCAACAAAGAGTGTATAGATACAATCAGAATCAAATTCAATTAAATTGAAACAAAAGGAAAGGATATTATATAAGTTAATCAAACCGTTGAGCTAACAAATATAAAAAAACAAATTTTATAATGGATTCGAAACATAAAAAGAAATTGATTAGATGAAAATACAAGAAATTCTCAGATAAAAAAATATATATATACCAAATTTAAAAAATTTATAGAGTATCTCTTATGTTATCTACCCTTTAATTCAATCAAAAAAACCTCTTGTATCGAAGAAAGCATCGTTTGAATTTGAATAAGGTAAAGTAAAAACCTATGGGACGGAAATAAATAGACCCGGTTCGCTTATCACGATGAATTATATTTGTTCGATACACTGTTGTCAATATAAATGTTGAGAAAAGAATACAGTGGAAAAATAAATTGCATTGAATTTTTTTTTTCAATTCTTTGAATTGCAATTTAACAATGCAATAATATTCAAAATTGTCTTGGATTGACACTATATATCTAATTTAGATAAAAAAAAGATAACTGAAAGAATCAAAAAGGAAGAATTGAAAAAAATTTCCGGGTTTTTTAGTCCATAATGTATTTCATGAATCTAAGTGGAATAAGCAAAATAGATTCCTTGATGGGTAGTTGAGCTGCAATAAAAACCACACAATTGAAGGAAATGTCCGAATTTTATATTTAGTAGATCAATAAACTGAGGTTTTGTCTGTCATTTTAGACCATCCAATTTAACGGAAACAATCCTAAATAAATACGAATACAGCAGAAAAGGGGGGGAAATAAAAAAAATAAGTACAAAAAAATTATACAAAGTTATATACAAACTGCTCCCCCCCCCTCGTATTTCTTTAATTGAATTTCATTTGATTAGACGAAAGTTCCTTAAAAACTTCCGCTTTTTTTAAAAGATTCTGAACAGTTCCCGTGGGTTGAGCACCTTTTTCAAGGAAATATAGAATAAGGGGAACATTTAAATAAGTTTGATTCTTCATTGGATCATAAAAGCCCACTTTTCTAAGATCTTTTCCTTCTCTTCTGGATCGAACATCAATTGCAACGATTCGATAGACGGCTCATTGGGATAGATGTAGATCAACAATACCCCCCCTAGAACCGTATAGGAAGTTTTCTCCTCGTACGGCTCGAGAAAAAATGATTTGATTCGAAGTTTTGTCTATGTATGCAATTCTAATAAATTAAATGACAAATGGGCCTATAAAATCAATTCGACTATTATTTAAGTCTTTTTTTCTTCCTGAAAAGGAAAAACCATTCGTACTCATAACTCAAGTTGGATAACTCTGAAATAGCTGAAAGGAAAAATCTTTAGTCTATTTCATTTATTGATGAGTAGTCTTTACCCCCATTTGTTTGTCTCGTTTAAAATTCTATTTGGATTCTTTAGTGTGATACAGTTATTGATACTATATGAGACAATTCAAATGGTGTTTCCTTGTTCTTAGATCCTTTATGCTTATTTTAAATCATTAGGTTTAGACATTACTTCGGTGCTTCTGAATCCTTTCAAAATGGCAGCAACATACCCTTTTTGATTGCTTTCTAGCAAAGAATCCCATGGCCTGTTGATTCCCGCGTGATACACTTTATAATCGAATAATCGAAAAGGTTTGATAAATTCCAACAAATTTTTCTTTTGAATTGAAAACTTGCTACAATTGGATCCTTTTTCTATATTCCTCTTTCTATATACGGAAGATATATTTACGAAGTTGTTCCAATTGATTGATTGGCATTAACCCTAGATCCTTGCCCCCGAGAAATGAATTAATCCTTTCTACTCGAGCTCCATCGTGGACTATTTACAACCCAAAAAAAATGAAGGGTTTAAGTGTAATAGAACAAACAATGTCGAGTCAAGGGCACCCTCATTCCTAGACAAATGGAAAATGATGGATGTAAAAATCCACAATGGATCGTGTCCTTCAAGTCGCACGTTGCTTTCTACCACATCGTTTCAAACGAAGTTTTACCATAACATTCCTCTAATTTGGAACCAGTATGGGATTGATTCAATCATGGAATCATGAATAGTCATTGGTTTAGCTGTCCATAGACATCACAATCTAGACTTTTTCGCCTATATATGATAAGGGAGAACTGTTTTTCTGAAAAAGTTTTAGCAAGATGGCATTTTTAACATACATAAATAATATATAGATCCTAGAACGAAATAGAAATATATAAACGAATAACTTTTTGAATCTGTATTTTCAAATGATTCAATAGGATAGATTAAACTATTTGCTACTTTTTCAAAGATTCCACTTAGAAGGAATCATTGAAAAAACATTTAAAAAATTTAAAATTGAAATTAAAAAAGTTTCCTATTTAGACATCATTATTAGACATATTTAATTTTAATAAAATTGAACAGTAAAAATCACGTTCGATCTTCATAGAAGGATCTATTTTTATTTTTTAATTGACTCAGCACTGATTAAATTTTAATTGAAATCAATAAATAGATCAAAGAAAAGAAGAAATCAATCTAATTTTTTTTACATGAGATGTATAAAAAAATGATGTAAGTTAAGATTTGAATCTTTATTCTTTTGATCTGATATCATATCACAATTACGAAAATAAAAATCGAAAAAAAATAGGGAAGGGTTTTCGTATCTCTCAGATAGACTGACGAGTTGTCACTGTTATATATCATTTTAAGGATTACAAATCTTTTTCACAAAAATCAAAAATTTATTGTCATTGGAATAGAACGATATATACCATATAAGCTAAACATTTTCTCATTTTATATCATTATATGATATATATGTATTTTGTTTAACTTTAACATGGGGTTGCATAATATTATTATCGACTCTTGTCATAAAGTGCATAAAATAAAATATAAAGGGATAGGATAAATCCCCTCTCCCTCAATCGTTACATAGATTTCCAATCTTTGATTAGAGTCAAACACGAAATACCTAAATAAAATCAGATTCAAAGAAAAAACACCGGCTCCATAACATATATAAATATGTTATTGTTATGGAACTTTCTTTTTAATGAGATTCGAAGAGACACATATTAGTTATTAGTTAAAATTAATATGGATTCATTCATATCCACCCCCTCACTCTCACTCTTTCTATGGGAATAATGTAGCATAAAAAAATGGATATGCGCTGGGACGGAAGGATTCGAACCTCCGAATAGCGGGACCAAAACCCGTTGCCTTACCACTTGGCCACGCCCCATTTGAATTTATAATCTACACGAAGAAACAATAATATTGTTACTGGTTGTTTGTCAACTGCAGTCCAAATATTTATATAATAGATTGATACTGGGATTTTGATACATATAGATATAGAATTCAATTTAATTTATTGATCATTACATAGAATTCAATTAAGATATTGTATGAAAGTATGATTTCTTCTATTCTCCTTTGAGAATTGGAGGATTTTTGGTTGGGTGGGTTCAAAGAAAAAGAAGGATTTTTTGTCTACCTTACTTACTTTCTTCCTTGTTCCTTATATCAAAAACTCAATCAAAATGCAATTATCTCCAAGAACAAAATGTCTGTTATGCTTAATATCGTTAGTTTGATCTGTATTAATTCTGCCCTTTATTCGAGTAGTTTTTTCTTCGGCAAATTGCCCGAAGCCTATGCTTTTTTGAATCCAATCGTAGATGTTATGCCAGTCATACCTCTGTTTTTTTTTCTCTTAGCTTTTGTTTGGCAAGCTGCTGTAAGTTTTCGATAAGATCCTTACTAATAATATCCTAGAAAATGCATGATTTCTTCGATAAAAAATCCTAACAATTGATATAATCAGATAAGTTTGAGAGTATGAACCTTCGATTCGCACACTGAAATTCTTGGCTTGGATAGTCGCCATAAATCATAAATTCGGCTTACCCCCATTTCCTCATTTTTAACCCCTTTTCCAGTGAAAGACCCTAACCCTATTTAGGGTCTCCCACAATATCTAATTTGGATATAAACGAAAATTTTTGTTAATGAAAAACAAATGGATTTATGACAATGCATTTTTATTTCTAGAAAAACTTATTTCTTGGTGTCAAAATAGTCTATGTGGTAGAAAAATGGAAGATCTATTCTCTTTTTTCCAAAAAATAATCTTGGAGATTGTGTAATGCTTACTCTGAAACTCTTCGTTTATACCGTAGTGATATTTTTTGTTTCTCTCTTTATCTTTGGATTCTTATCTAATGATCCGGGACGTAATCCTGGACGTGAAGAATAAAATCCAAAGGGTTTTTCTTAGTTAATTTTCCTATTTTCTTAGGATTTTATCTATTCCACGCGTTTAACTCATACTTTTAAAATAGGAAAATTAAATAAATAAATCAAGTCATCAACAGAAACGGAAAGAGAGGGATTCGAACCCTCGGTACGAATAACTCGTACAACGGATTAGCAATCCGACGCTTTAGTCCACTCAGCCATCTCTCCCAATTGAAAAAGATAATTACTATATTATACATAATGTAAGGAATCTTTCTTTCTCTACTCTTCTTTCTCTATTCTATTATATATAGAGAGAGATCCACAAATAAGGAATTTCCTGTATCTAAAAGAGGGGCGTGCCAACAATCGAACTAAAGAAAAATAAGGAAGACCTCTTTGTTTTGTTTGAAAGGCCCTTCTTATTCTGATGGCCCGGCTAAGTACTGACCAGGCCGGGCCTTTTTTTTTGTTCCAACGAAGTATAGATAAATAATGATTTATCTGATTTGAAAACAAAAAGACTTGTTTTGTTTTATATTATTATATAATAATTTTATATTTTAGATTTAAGCAACAACAAAAAGAAGAAAGATTTTTTACATGCTTTTTCTTGTTATATTTCATTTTCATTTTCCGAACTAAAAAAGAAACTTTTGATTCTTTCACAATGGATTTTTCTGTTAGAATTTGAGTTTTTTTTTGATCGGTATCTATCTTCTTCAGCAAAAGGTTTTAGTTATTTCATTTAAATTAAATGAAGCCTCTTTTCCGAATCTCATTCAATTTAGAACTCCCAAAGTTCAACACTCTCATTTTAATGATTCTTTGATGATCCTATCTTGATCATGCTCAATTACCTTGTTGGACAAAAGGTCCATTTGTATACAATAATGATATTGTAGCGGGTATAGTTTAGTGGTAAAAGTGTGATTCGTTCTATTAACCTTTTAATAGTTAAAGGGTCTTTCGGGTTTATTCATATTCCCATCAAAAACTTTATTTCTTAAAAGGATTGAATCCTTTACCTCTCAATGAGAAAGTCGAGAAAAAATACGCATTCTCGTGATTTGTATCCATGAGTCACTTATAAATTTCAAAGTTGGATTATGAAATTGCGAAACATAATTTTTGAATTGGACCAAGACTTCCAATTGAATAAGTATGAGTAAGGGATCCATGGCTGAAGATAGAAAGTCAATTTCTAATCGTAACTAAATCTTTCATTTTTTTTCTCAAAAAAGAAATTGAAGCAAAATAGCTATTCGACGATGACTTTGGTTTACTAGAGACATCAGCATATTGTTTTAGCTCGGTG